ATATATGATAGAGATAGATATGTTATGATATGGATCTGAATTGTGTTATGTGACATCAATTCGTTATGTATGGATGAGATTCCAAGGTCCTGATTGCGTGCATCCAGTAGGAATTGAACCTACGACTTCGCCAATTATGAGTTGGGCGCTTTCACCACTCAGCCATGGATGCTTAACAGGGACCCTTGTCCACGGTGCCAATCCAATATAAAAAATAAGTCAAATGAAAATAACATAAAATCATTTAAATTAAAATAACATAAAAGAGGTCAAATGAAAATAACATAAAATCATTTAAATTAAAATAACATAAAATAAGTCAAATGAAAATAACATAAAATCATTTAAATTAAAATAACATAAAAGAAGAATCAAAATCAAAATCAAAATGAGATGAAATCTCGGGGGTGAACCTAATGCAAAAAAGACAAATCAAGGTGCAAAAAAGACAAATCAAGTTCTGTATTTTCGAATTGAGAGAGATAATGAGAGAGATAAAGAATTCTCACTATTTCTTAGATTCGTGGACCCAATTCAATTCAGTGGGATCCTTTATTCACATTTTTTTCCACCAAGAACGTTTTCTAAAACTCTTTGACCCACGAATTTTTAGTATTCTACTTTCACGCAATTTCCAGGGTTCAACAAGCAATCGATCTTTCACGATCAGGGGAGTAATACTCTTTGTAGTAGCGGTACTTATATATCGTATTAACAATCGAAATATGGTCGAAAGAAAAAACCTATATTTGACAGGGTTTCTTCCTATACCTATGAATTCCACTGGACCCAGAAATGATCGATTGGAAGAAGCTGTTGGGTCTTCCAATCTCAATAGGTTGATTGTTTCGCTCCTGTATCTTCCAAAAGGAAAAAAGATCTCTGAGAGTTCTTTCCTGAATCGGAAAGAGAGTACTGGGGTTCTCTCAATAACAAAGAGGAATTCTAGTTGTAAGATATCTAATGAAACCGTCGCCGAAATTGAGATCTTATTCAAAGAGAAAGATAGCAAATCTCTGGAGTTTCTTTTTGTATATTATATGGATGATGATTCGACCCACAAGGACCATGATTGGAAATTGGCTGATCCTATTTTATTGGAAAGATTAGCGAAAGACTGGATTTCTTATCTTATGTCTGCTTTTCGTGAAAAAAGACCAATTGAAGCGGGGGTTTTCTTCAAACAACATGAGCATGTTTCCCATCTCTTCTCGAGAAACAAGGGGGCTATCTCGTTGCAAAATTGTACTCAATTTCATATGTGGAAATTCCGCCAAGATCTCTTCCTTTTATTCCCTAGTTGGGGGAATAATCCGCCCGAATCGTATTTTTGGTTAGGCAATGTGTGGTTGGGAAAGAAGGATCGGTTTTTTAGCAAGGTACGGAATGTATGGTCAAATATTCAATATGATTCCACAAGGTCTAGTTTCGTTCAAGTAACGGATTCTAGCCAACTGAAAGGATCCTCTGATCAATCCAGAGATCATTTGGATTCCAATCATTTGGATTCCATTAGTAATGAGGATTCGGAATATCGCACATTGATCAATCAAAGAGAGATTCAACAACTAGAAGAAAGATCGATTCCCTGGGATCCTTCCTTTCTTCAAACGGAACGAAAAGAGATAGAATCAGACCGATTCCCGAAAAACCTTTCTGGATATTCCTCAATGTCCCAGCTATTCACGGAACGCGAGAAACCGATGATTAATCATCTGTTTCCGGAAGAAATGGAAGAATTTCTTGGGAATGCTACAAGATCCGTTCGTTCTTTTTTCTCTGATAGATGGTCAGAACTTCATCTGGGTTCGAATCCTACTGAGAGGTCCACTAGAGAGCAGAAATTGTTGAAGAAACATCTTTCTTTTGTCCGGCGATCAGAAAATAAAGAAATGATTCATTTATTCAAAATCATTACGTATTTACAAAATACTGTCTCAATTCATTCTATTTCATTAGATCCGGGATGTGATATGGTTCCGAAGGATGACCCGGATCTGGACAGTTCCAATAAGATTTCATTCTTTAACAAAAATCCATTTTTTGATTTCTTTCACCGATTCCATGAACGGAACAGGGGAGGATACGCGTTACACCACGATTTTGAATCAGAAGAGAGATTGCAAGAAATGGCAGATCTATTTACTCTATCAATAACCGAGCCGGATCTGGTGTATCATAAGGGATTTTCTTTTTCTATTGATTCGTACGGATTGGATCAAAAAAAATTCTTGAATGAGGTATTCAACACCGGGGCTGAATCGAAAAAGAAATCTTTATTGGTTCTGTCTCCTGTTCTTTTTCGTTATGAGGAGAATGAATATTTTTTTCGAAGGATCAGACAAAAACGGGTCTGGATCTCCTGCGGGAATGGTTTGGGAGATCTAAAGCAAAAAATGGTGGTATTTGCTAGCAATAACATAATGGAAGCAGTCAATCAATATAGATTGATCCGAAATCTGATTCAAATCCAATATAATAGGTACATAAGAAGTGTATTGAATCGATTCTTTTTAATGAATAGATCCGATCGCAACTTCGAATATGGAATTCAAAGGGATCAAAAAGGAAAGGATACTCTCAGTCATAGAACTCTAATGAAATATATGATCAAACAAGATTATGCATATATATACAAATGGTCCAATGGGAGCAAGAATTGCCAGGAACATTTGGAACATTTCCTTTCTGAGCAGAAAAGCTGTTTTCAAGTGCATTTTCAAGTGCAAAAGAGCCGTTTTCAAGTAATGTTTGATCAATTACGTATTTATACACGTATTCGTATTAATCAATTTTTGATGAATTATTCTGAGGTTTGCAAGAAATTCGAAAAAGATGTGTATAAGTTGCTTACTTTCTTTTTGCCCAAGTGGTCCAGGTCACTTCGTTTCTTTTTCCTTTTCCCCCAGTCACTTCGTTTTTTGGGCAAGTCACTTCGTTTTTTGGCCAAGTTGCTTTTCTTTTTGTCTAATTCACTTTCTTTTCCTTTTTCCTGTGTAAGTTTTGGGAATACCCCCATTCATAGGTCCGAAATCAACATCTATGAATTGAAAGGTCCGAATGATAAACTCTGCAATCAGTTGTTAGAATCGATAGGTTTTCAAATTGTTCATTTGAAAAAATTGAACCCCTTCTTACTGGCTGATGATGGTACTTCGAAATTCTTGATCAATGGAGGAACAATATCACCATTTTTGTTCAATAAGATACCAAAGCGGATGATTGACTCATTCCATACTAGAACTAATCGCAGGAAATCCTTTGATAACAAAGATTCCTATTTATCAATGATATTCTACGATCAAGACAATTGGCTGAATCCCGGGAAACCATTTCACAGAAGTTCATTGATATCCTCTTTTTATAAAGCAAATCGACTTCGATTCTTGAATAATCCGCATCACTTCTGCTTCTATTGTAACAAAAGATTCCCTTTTTCTGTGGAAAAGGCTCGTAATAATAATTCATATTTTCTATATGGGCAATTTCTCAATATCTTGTTCCTTCGCAAGAAAAGATTTTCTTTGTGCGTTGGTAAAAAAAAACATGTTTTTGGGGGGAGAACTACTATTTCACCAATCGAGTCACAAGTATCTAACATATTCATACCTAACGATTTTCCACAAAGTGGTGACGAAAGGTATAACTTGGACAAATCTTTTCATTTTCTAAGTCGACCCGATCCATTCGTTCGTAGAGCTATTTATTCGATCGTAGACACTTCTGGAAACCCTCTAACAGAGGGACAAATTGTCAATTTTGAAAGAACTTATTGTCAACCTCTTTCAGATATGAATCTATCT